AAGAAGAAAGGATTTTTTGCTTAGACGTATGGAATTGGCTAAGCATTTTATTCGAACAAATATAGAACCAAAATGGATGGTTTTGTGTCTATTACCAGTTCTTCCTCCTGAGTTGAGACCAATTTATCATATAGATGAGGATAAACTGGTGACCTCGGATATTAATGAAATCTATAGAAGAATTATCTATCGGAATAATACTCTTACAGATCTATTAACAACAAGTATAGCTACGCCAGAAGAATTAATAATATCTCAGGAAAAATTGCTACAAGAAGCAGTGGATGCACTTCTTGATAATGGAATCTGCGGACAACCAATGAGGGATGATCATAATAGAGTTTACAAGTCGCTTTCAGATGTAATTGAAGGCAAAGAAGGAAGAGTTCGCGAGACTCTGCTTGGTAAACGCGTCGATTATTCAGGGCGGTCAGTGATTGTCGTGGGCCCTTCACTTTCATTACATCGATGTGGATTGCCTCGCGAAATAGCAATAGAACTTTTCCAGGCATTTGTAATTCGTGACCTAATTAGAAAACATCTTGCTTCGAACATCGGAGTTGCTAAGAGTCAAATTCGTAAAAAAAAACCGATTGTATGGGAAATACTTCAAGAAATTCTGGATGACCATCCTGTATTGCTGAATAGAGCGCCTACTCTGCATAGATTAGGCATACAGGCATTCCTCCCCATTTTAGTAGAAGGGCGCGCTATTTGTTTACACCCATTAGTTTGTAAGGGCTTCAATGCGGACTTTGACGGGGATCAAATGGCTGTTCATGTGCCTTTATCTTTGGAGGCTCAAGCAGAGGCACGTTTACTTATGTTTTCTCATATGAATCTTTTGTCTCCAACTATTGGAGATCCCATTTCTGCACCAACTCAAGATATGCTTAGTGGACTCTATGTCTTAACGAGTGGAAATCGTCGGGGTATTTGTGTAAATAGGTATAATCCGTGTAATGGTAGAAACTATCAAAATGAAGATAATAACTATAAGTATACAAAAAAAAAAGAACCGTTTTTTTGTAACGCCTATGATGCAATTGGAGCTTTTCGGCAAAAACGAATCAATTTAGGTAGTCCTTTGTGGCTGCGGTGGCGACTAGATCAACGCGTTATTGCTGCAAGAGAAGCTCCCATTGAAATTCACTATGAATCTTTGGGGACCTATTATGAGATTTATGGACACTATCTAATAGTAAGAAGTATAAAAAAAGAAATTCTTTATATATATATTCGAACCACTCTTGGGCATATTTCTCTTTATCGAGAAATAGAAGAAGCCATACAGGGGTTTTGGCAGGGCTGTTGTAATTCTATGCTACCAGCGGGAATTCGAGTCTCGCCGGGTTAACTAGGACTATAAAATTGCGGAATTTCTACGTGAATCAAGATCTAGAAAAGGAAGTTGTCCAATCACTGACTCAAACCCATTGTCAAATTCTACTCAGCGCAATATGGAGGTACTGATGGCAGAACGGCCCACTCAGGTCTTTCACAATAAAGTGATAGACGGAACTGCCATGAAACGACTTATTAGTCGATTTATTGATCACTATGGAATAGGATATACATCACATATCCTGGATCAAGTAAAGACTCTGGGTTTCCGACAAGCTACCGCCGCATCCATTTCATTAGGAATTGATGATCTTTTAACAATACCTTCTAAAAGATGGCTAGTTCAAGACGCTGAACAACAAAGTTTTATTTTGGAAAAACACCATCATTATGGGAATGTACACGCGGTAGAAAAATTACGTCAATCGATCGAGATCTGGTATGCCACAAGTGAATATTTGCGACAAGAAATGAATCCTAATTTTCGGATGACCGATCCTTTTAATCCAGTCCATATAATGTCTTTTTCGGGAGCCAGAGGAAATGCATCTCAGGTACATCAATTAGTAGGTATGAGAGGATTAATGTCGGATCCCCAAGGTCAAATGATTGATTTACCCATTCAAAGCAATTTACGCGAAGGACTCTCTTTAACAGAATATATTATTTCTTGCTACGGAGCCCGTAAAGGAGTTGTGGATACCGCTATCCGAACATCAGATGCAGGATACCTCACGCGCAGACTTGTTGAAGTAGTTCAACACATTGTTGTACGTCGAACAGATTGTGGCACCGTCCGAGGTATTTCTGTAAGTCCTCGAAATGGAATGATGACCGACAGGATTTTTATCCAAACATTAATTGGGCGTGTATTAGCGGATCATATATATATAGGTTCGCGATGCATTGCTACTAGAAATCAAGATATTGGGGTTGGACTTGTTAATAGATTCATAACTTTTAGAGCACAACCAATCTCTATTCGAACCCCCTTTACTTGTAGGAGTACATCTTGGATTTGTCAACTATGCTATGGCCGAAGCCCGGCTCACGACGACCTGGTCGAATTGGGAGAAGCTGTAGGTATTATTGCGGGTCAATCTATTGGAGAACCAGGTACTCAATTAACATTAAGAACTTTTCATACCGGCGGAGTATTCACAGGGGGTACTGCAGAACATGTCCGAGCCCCTTCTAATGGAAAAATAAAATTCAATGAGGATTTGGTTCATCCGACACGTACACGTCATGGACATCCTGCTTTTCTATGTTCTAGAGACTTGTATGTAACTATTGAAAGTGAAGATATTATACACAATGTGTGTATTCCGCCCAAAAGTTTTCTTTTAGTTCAAAACGATCAATATGTAGAATCAGAACAAGTCATTGCTGAGATTCGCGCGAGAACATCCACTTTGAATTTGAAAGAGAAGGTTCGAAAACATATTTATTCTGACTCAGAAGGCGAAATGCACTGGAATACCGATGTGTACCATGCACCTGAATTTACATATGGTAATATTCATCTCTTACCAAAAACAAGTCATTTATGGATATTATTAGGGGAGCCCTGGAGATCCAGTCCAGGCCCCTGTTCGATCCACAAGGATCAAGATCAAATGAACGCTTATTCTCTTTCTGTTAAGCGAAGATATATTTCTAACCCCTCAGTAACTAATAATCAAGTGAGACACAAATTTTTTAGTTCGTATTTTTCTGGTAAAAATCAAAAAGGAGATAGGATTCCTGATTATTCAGAACTTAATCGAATGACATGTACCGGTCGTTGTAATCTCAGAAATCCGGCCGTTCTCGAGGGGAATTCAGATTTATTGGCAAAGAGGCGAAGAAATAGAGTCATCATCCCACTTGAATCGATTCAAGAGGGCGAGAACCAATTAATACCTTCTTCATGTATCTCAATTGAAATCCCCCGAAATGGTATTCTCCGTAGAAATGGTATTCTTGCTTATTTCGACGATCCTCGATATATAAGAAAGAGCTCGGGACTTACTAAATATGAGACTAGAGAACTGAATTCAATCGTTAATGAAGAGGAGTTGATTGAGTATCGAGGAGTCAAGGTATTTTGGCCAAAATACCAAAAGGAAGTAAATCCGTTTTTTTTTATTCCCGTGGAAGTCCACATTTTGGACGAATCTTGTTCCATAATGGTACGGCACAATAGTATTATTGGGATAGATACACAAATCACTTTAAATAGAAGAAGTCGGGTAGGTGGATTGGTCCGAGTGAAGAAAAAAGCAGAAAAAATTAAACTAATAATCTTTTCTGGAGATATCCATTTTCCTGGAAAGACAAACAAGGCATTCCGATTGATACCACCAGGAGGGGGAAAACAAAATTCCAAAGAATACAAAAAATTGAAAAATTGGCTCTATATCCAACGAATGAAACTTTCCAGGTATGAAAAAAAATATTTTGTTTTGGTTCAACCTGTAGTCCCATATAAAAAAACGGATGGTATAAATTTAGGAAGACTTTTCCCACCGGATCTCTTGCAAGAAAGTGATAATCTACAACTTCGAGTTGTCAACTATATCCTTTATTACGACCCAATTCTTGAAATTTGGGACACAAGTATTCAATTAATTCGGACTTGTTTAGTGTTGAATTGGGACCAAGACAAAAAGATCGAAAAGGCCTGTGCTTCCTTTGTTGAAATAAGGACAAATGGTTTAATTAGAGATTTTCTAAGAATCGACTTAGCGAAGTCACCTATTTTGTATACCGGAAAAAGAAATGATCTGTCGGGTTCAGGATTAATCTCTGAGAATGGATCAGATCGCGCTAATGTCAATCCGTTTTCTTCCATTTATTCCTATTCCAAGGCAAGGATTCAAGAATCCCTTAATCCAAATCAAGGAACTATTCATACGTTATTGAATCGAAATAAGGAATCTCAATCTTTGATAATTTTGTCATCATCCAATTGTTCTCGAACAGGCCCATTCAACGATGTAAAATCTCCCAATGTGATAAAAGAATCAATCAAAGAGGACCCCCTAATTCCAATAAGGAATCCGTTGGGCCCCTTAGGAACAGGCTTTCCAATTTATAATTTTGATTTATTTTCCGATTTAATAACCCATAATCAAATCTTGGTAACTAACTATTTGCAACTTGACAATTTAAAACAGATTTTTCAAATACTTAAATATTATTTACTGGATGAAAAAGGTAAAATTTATAATCCCTATTCGTGCAGTAACATCATTTTGAATCCATTCAATTTGAATTGGTATTTTCTGCATTACAATTGTTGTGAAGAGACATCTACAATCGTTAGTCTTGGGCAGTTTCTTTGTGAAAATGTATGTATAGCCAAAAAAGGGCCGCATTTAAAATCGGGTCAAGTTCTAATTCTTCAAGTTGACTCTGTGGTAATACGATCAGCTAAGCCTTATTTGGCTACTCCAGGAGCAACTGTTCATGGACATTATGGGGAAATCCTTTACGAAGGAGATACATTAGTTACATTTATATATGAAAAATCAAGATCTGGTGATATAACGCAAGGTCTTCCAAAAGTGGAACAGGTGTTAGAAGTGCGTTCGATTGATTCAATATCGATGAATCTCGAAAAGAGGATTGAGACTTGGAACAAATGTATAACAAGAATTCTTGGAATTCCT